CGCATTATCGGTCGATAGAGAATCAGAGTTTATTTACCAATGAATCACGAAATGCTATGGTTCTTACATATGATTTATTAATTTATTCAGAAGTAATTCGCCGAGATCGTGCACTTTTTTCCTATTTATCCTATAAAAAAAAGAATATAAATTATAAATAAAGTGCAGCCGGTTGGATCCAACCTATTCTTGAAATATACAACTCGCACACACTCCCTTTCCAAAAAAAATCAATACACCGAGCACTACACTTAGATTTATTGGATTTGTTGCTAAAATATCGGTATTAAACCCGAAACTCCCGGCGGATGGCCAATGGCCCAAGGAAAGGAAAGAATCGGTTACATTTTTCATATGTGCTCCTCTTATAGATAGGACTAACAAAGAACAGAGTTCTTTTTGTATCACTTCGCTCGCCCCCCCTTTTTTGAAGTTTCCGATAAGTATCTTATTGGGTTAGGTCTTAGGTCTCATGTCAATTGCGAAATATCTCCCTTGTTGAATTCCTAAAATAAAAGTAAACAACTTTTCCATAGTAGACGGGAAGGAAAAAAGCGGGCAAATCCACTAATTCCTCATCCTCAAATCAGGCCTTCCCGGGGTATGGTATTGTCTCAACAAATACATAATTTAGGAGTAAAGTGTTGATATAATTCGCAGAAGTCAACGGCAACGAGTTAATAGAAAAAATATGTAACGTACTTTTTGATTTGAATTCTAGGATTCAATTAAACAAAAGGATTCGCAAATAAAAGCGCTAATGCCACGACCAGCCCATAAATTGTCAAAGCTTCCATAAAAGCTAGACTCAGCAATAAAGTACCTCGTATTTTACCTTCTGCTTCCGGTTGTCTTGCAATACCTTCTACGGCTTGGCCCGCAGCAGTACCTTGACCAACTCCGGGCCCAATAGAAGCAAGCCCTACGGCCAATCCAGCAGCAATAACGGAAGCGGCAGAAATAAGTGGATTCATGATAAGTTCCTCATACTAAAAAAAAAATAGTTAATGATACAAGTAACCAATGAATTATTACTTATTTGATCATTCAAATCTATCGAGTCGAAGTAACTAAAAACTTCGAATGAAAATAATAAATTAGATAGGGATAACCCTTATATAACTAGTATATATCTAATATCACATATACATTAGTTTCTTTCATAACGTAAACCACCCATATTTTATATGGAATCGGATTCTAGAATCTTTCTTCGAAAGATATACAGGGTCTGGGCAGACTTATAGACATTACCATATATCTACCATGACCCTCCAATCCATCTTTTTTTTTCACAATTTCGTAAGTCTATCTTTCCCCCTACAACTCTAATCGTATATACATACGTATTTGTATCTATTATGTTCCCCAACCAAGAACCGAGTAGATTATCTTGAACCGTGCATTTCCGGAATTGGGATAATCTAAAAAAAAAGACTATTTCGAAAGCTAATCAATGATGACCTTCCATGGATTCCCCTATATAAGCCGCGGCTAAAGTTGCAAAAATAAGAGCTTGAATACCACTTGTAAATAATCCAAGAAACATAACAGGTATAGGAACTACTAAAGGTACTAAAGAAACAAGAACAACAACTACTAATTCATCAGCCAATATATTCCCGAAAAGTCGAAAACTAAGAGATAGGGGTTTTGTGAAATCTTCTAGGATGTTAATTGGTAAAAGTATTGGGGTTGGTTGAATGTATTTCCCGAAATAACCTAATCCTTTTTTGGTAAGACCCGCATAAAAATATGCCACTGACGTCGGTAAAGCTAAAGCAACAGTAGTGTTTATATCATTCGTGGGGGCGGCTAACTCCCCATGAGGTAACTGTATGACTTTCCAAGGTAAAAGGGCACCTGACCAGTTAGAAACAAAAATAAATAGGAACATAGTTCCAATAAAGGGAACCCAGGGACCATATTCTTCTCCAATCTGAGTCTTGCTCAAGTCTCGAATAAATTCAAGAACATATTCGAAGAAATTTTGACCGTCGGTCGGAATGGTTTGTGGATTTCGAACGGCTATGATGACTGAACCTAATAAGATAGCAATTACGACCCAAGAAGTGATAAGTACTTGGGCATGAATTTGTAAACCTCCTATTTGCCAATATAAATGTTGGCCTACTTCTACACCTGATATATCATATAATCCTTTGAGCGTTTTAATGGAACATGGTATAACATTCATATTGTCCTCGGATATAAATCAACTTAAAAAAAGGAATTATTTTGATTCAACCATCTCTTTCTCAACTCATCTCTACTTTAATCATTAATCATATATTTAGGATATCAAGAAATCACATAAAAAAAAGATAAATATCCCCATTTTTTTTTTAATCCAAGAAAAGAATAGTAACCAATTCAATAAATCTATGAAGTTCCCGACTAATTAACTAATCTTATTATTCTTAATCATAACATAATCATAATCAACAACTTCTTATATAGCTAGAACGACCCTTACAAATTGCGGATACTAATTTATTAAGAATCAATCGAATTGAAGCTATAGCGTCATCGTTGGCTGGAATCGAAATATCTGCGAGATCTGGGTCACAATTTGTATCAATTAAACAAATTGTTGGAATCCCCAAAATGATACATTCCCGAAGGGCCGTATATTCTTCTTGCTGATCGACGATGATTACAATATCGGGCAACCCCGTCATATATTTGATCCCACCCAGATATGTTTGCAAAGTAGATAATTTTCTCTTCAACATTGCAGCATCTCTTTTGGGGAGACCATCGAGTTTCCCCATCTTTTGTTCTGCTCTTAAATCCCTAAACTTATGCAGTCTCGTTTCTGTAGTAGACCAATTCGTTGACATACCACCAAGCCATTTTTTATTAACATAATGACATCGAGCCCTTATTGCAGCTGATGCTACTGAATCCGCTGCTTTATTTTTGGTACCAACTATTAAGAAATTTTTTCCCCCACTTGCTGCATCAAAAACTAAATCACAGGCTTCTGATAAAAAACGAGCAGTTCTAGTAAGATTTGTAATATGAATACCTTTACGCTTTGCAGAGATGTAAGGGGCCATTCTAGGATTCCATTTCTTAGTACCATGACCAAAATGAACTCCTGCTTCCATCATCTCTTCTAAATTGATGTTCCAATATCTTCTTGTCATTTTTTCCCGCACTTTCTCTTTTTTTTTGAACAAATAAAAAATTGTTCCGACGGAACCTTCTGCCGGGATTGACCGTTGATACACAGCCCCAACCATTCATTTTTATTATTAATATTTCATTTTATTTATTACCAAATCAATAAATAGAAAGTCAAAAGAAAGAATGAATCTACCCTTACCTTAGGAATTATGAAATCGCGTAAATGATTTTTCTGGTGTCTCATGGAAATTGTTTTGGACGCAAGAAAAAAAAAATTCTCTATGATGTAACAAAATATCTCTCATTTCCAACTCGAATAGATTTTTATTTTTGATTTCCAAATGAATGTTCTTGTCTTGCCTTGAGTGGCACACTAATTTTTGGAATCCGGTACCGACAGGGATAATCCCCCCCAGAACAACATTCTCTTTCAGGCCCTTCAACCAATCAATACGGCCTCGTAGAGCAGCTTTTGCTAAAACTCTAGCAGTTTCTTGAAAACTTGCTTCGGATATGAAACTTTGAGTATTCAGGGATGCCTTCGTTATTCCCAATAAGATTGCCCTATAACAGATTGCTTCGTCCAAAGCACGCCCTGCTCGTTCCGCTCGCAACAATCCGATTAATTCTCCAGGTAAAAAAACATTAGACATTCCATCTTCTGAAACCAACACCTTTGATGTTACTTGACGTACAATAATCTCTATATGTCTATTATGAATCTGCACCCCCTGGGATCGATAAACCTTTTGAATCTTATTAACCAAAGAGATACGACTTTGGGCTATGGTTAGCTCAGCTCCAATCAGGAATCCCCAGGGGATTCCAAGAATTTTTGGTATATGTTCGTTCCAACTTTCAACTCTCCTTTCAAGGTTCATCGATATTGAATCAACCGAACGCACTTCTAAGATTTGTTCCACTTTTGGAAGACCCTGTGTTATGTCACCAGATCGCGATTTTTCATATATAAATGTAACTAATGTATCTCCTTCATAAAGGGTTTCCCCATAATGTCCATGAACCGTTGCTCCTGGAGTAGCCAAATAGGGCTTAGCTGATCTTATAACTAAAGAGTCAATATCAATAATTAAAATTTGACCTGATTTTTTTATGTATGATCCATCTTGAAATAGACATATATTTTCACAAAGAAATTGCCCAAGGCTCATTATTGCGGATGTCTCTTCCCAAAAATCTATTTCGATAAAGTACCAATATAAATAGAGTGGAGTCAAAATGATGTCATCACCCGTATAAATCCTTTTATTTTCAAATATTATATAGCAATGAAATACTTGAAGTACTTGGAAAGTCTGTTTCAAATTGTCAAGTTTCAAATATTTATTTAACAAGATCTGATTATGAGTTATTAAATGAAAAGATGAATAAAAATTCACTATTTTAGGTACAATAGTACCTAAGGGGCCAAACCAATCCCTTATTGGGTTTACGGGGTCCAACCATGTTGTCACATCGTTGTTATATTTCAAACCGTTGACGTTGAATGAACTAACTCGAGAACAATTGAATGATGACAAAATTATCAAAGACTTACATTCCTTATTTTGATTCAACAACGTACCGATAGTTCCTTGATGTTGGGTAAATGATTGAATCTTCGCCTTGGAAAAAAAAGGATTGATATTGGTACGATCTAATCGATTATCGGGAATTAATCCCGAACCCGCCGTATCATACCTTTTTCCGGTATACGAAGTCGTAGACTTGACTAACTCAATTCTTATGAAATCGCGAATCAGATCATTTGCCCTTACCTCAACAAAGGAAGCATGAACCTCTTCTATAGAACCATTTTTTTCTTGGTCCCAGTTCAATACTAAGCAAGCCCGAACCAATTGAATACT